TCGGGAAATATATTCAACCAACCCCAATCCTTTTACCCATTAACATCTTAGAAGATTTCACAAAGCCTTTATCACTTAGTTTTCGACTTTTCGGAAATATATTAGCTGATGAATTAGTAGTTGTTGTTCTTGTTTCTTTAGTACCTTTAGTGGTTCCTATACCTGTCATGTTCCTTGGATTATTTACAAGTGGTATTCAAGCTCTGATTTTTGCAACTTTAGCCGCGGCTTATATAGGGGAATCCATGGAGGGCCATCATTGACTAGTTTTTGAAAGATTCTTTTTTAGCTTATCCCAAGGTAATGTATGCGTGGCTCAAAAAAAATCTAATCTAATTAGGAAATCTAAATATACAACTCACTATATACAATCTAGAGTAATAGCCAAAGATATTAGAGTAGAGAGTTGTAAAAAAAAGGGGGAAAGAGATCTAAAAGATCTTTTTCTTAAAATTCTTGGTTGATCCACTTATATTATACCATTCTCTCCTGAATAGAGATTCATTTTATATTGCTGGTCGGCCAATCCTAATATTTCCTATTCGGAATCAGAATTTGAATAAGAATTCTTGTGGTTTACGAAGTGTGAGTAAAAAAAGAGGGGTGCTCTATAGAAGGATTCCCCTTTCAGTTGATTTTCTTCAGCGATTGACCAAAATAAAATTTTCAGAAATAATAAATTGCGTGAACTTAGATCAATCAAATATTTCTATCCACTGATTCGGCCTAAGCAATTTGTCTATTTAGATTGTAGCCATGCGGGAGAATGATAAAGAAAGGGGAAGAAGTATTTACAAACAAAAAAGGGATTCATAAAAAATAGGGTGATTCGGATCGGAGAGGGAGGTTTTACTAGGTATATTATATGTAAAAAAGTGCTATGCTATGCTATAAGTCAACTTGTTTTTCGACGCATAATTCTCGAATTCGATTGAATTTAAGATGAATGAAGAGTTGGTTTACGTTATGGAAGAAAGACGTGTATAGGTGATTGATATTAAATATTGACTAGTTATATATGAACTAAAGAGATATTCAATTTGCCCTACTACTAGAAATTTGATGGCTATTCCAATAGAAGTCTTTCCGTATCCTCTGGGACTGGGAGTTCAATGAATAATGAATAAACAGATGAAATCAAGAAAAAAAATCGAAGAATTCAAAGAATGGTTCGGAACAAAGAAACGGACGGACGAAAGTCGTACAGATTCGCAAAGATTTTGTCGATAGGAACTAAAAAAGAGATATCGAAGTAAAGTAGTTTTGATCCTTGAATAAGATTATTACTTCAATTTGAAGTTTGTAGTGACTTCGACTGGATGAATTGTAGCGATGTAATATTAAGTTAGAATTCATCGGCTGACTGTATCATTAACCGTTTTTTTTTGTATGAGGAACTTATCATGAATCCACTGATTTCTGCCGCTTCCGTTATTGCTGCTGGATTGGCTGTAGGGCTTGCTTCTATTGGACCTGGAGTTGGTCAAGGTACTGCTGCGGGCCAAGCTGTAGAAGGTATCGCGAGACAGCCTGAGGCGGAGGGAAAAATACGAGGTACTTTATTGCTTAGTCTAGCTTTTATGGAAGCTTTAACAATTTATGGCCTGGTTGTAGCATTAGCACTTTTATTTGCGAATCCTTTTGTTTAATCTTATAAATTCGAAAAAGCAATAACCCACGGGAAGGGCTGATTTGTGGATGAGGAATTAGCATACTCACTCGCTTTCATCCTTTCCGTTCGTAGTCTAAGGAACCCCCTTTTATATTTTTTAGGAAGGGTTTAAATAAATTTTAAATAAATAAATAAATTAAATAAATAAAGAAGGGGGTAATTCACCATTTCTAAATCGAATCTTTTTTGGCTCGATTTAGAAATAGTAAAATATATATATATCAAATATATTATATCAAAGGGGGGGGGGACAGGGCGATACAAAAAGAACTCTGTTCTTTTTTTTTAGTCTATCTATAAGAGGAGATCATATGAAAAATGTAACCGATTCTTTCGTTTCTTTAGGCCACTGGCCATCCGCCGGGAGTTTCGGGTTTAATACCGATATTTTAGCAACAAATCTAATAAATCTAAGTGTAGTGCTTGGGGTATTGGTTTTTTTTGGAAAGGGAGTGTGTGCGAGTTGTTTATTTCAAGAATAGGCTGGATCCAACCAGCTGTACTTTTTATGTTATAACTAGGAAAAGTAGGTACATTATCTCACGAATGACTTCTGAATAAAGAAATCATATGCAAGAACCATAGCATTTCGTTATTCGTTGGTAAATCCGCTTTGATTCTCTATCAACCAAAAATGTGGGACCATTAACTATGGTTAAAGCTAAATCATTTGAAGTCCAGACGCAGCATGGTACTCTTTCTACCGCAATATGAATATTAATATAGAGATGCTTTCAAAATGAATAATTTATCTATATAAGAACACTCATATGGATAAAATGATTTGAACCGCTTATTACAAAAATTGGGATTAAACCCCCTTTTATC